TATGGCCAGGAAAGGTTTGATTCAGAAGGACAAGAATAGGCAAAAACTGGAACAAAAATATCATTTGATTCGTCGATCCTTAAAAAAAGAAATAAGTAAAGTTCAGTCGTTAAGTGATAAATGGAAAATTCATGGAAAGTTACAATCTTCACCGCGCAATAGTGCACCTACACGTCTTCATCGACGTTGTTTGTCGACCGGAAGACCGCGAGCTAATTATCGAGACTTTGGGCTTTCCGGACACATACTTCGTGAAATGGTTCATGCGTGTTTGTTGCCCGGAGCAACACGATCAAGTTGGTAAGGATTAATTTTTTCTTTCAAGTCATTTTTTTTCTATGATTCGAGAAGCCCCTTTACCATTCTGTAGAAATAATATATTCTATATATATACAGATATAGGAAAGGGGCGCATTCAAGTCTTGTTCTTGGTTGTCCATTCGATCTTCCTTATGCTCTTTGTCGCGGGGTAGAGCAGCTTGGTAGCTCGCAAGGCTCATAACCTTGAGGTCACAGGTTCAAATCCTGTCTCCGCAACATTTTTGTGACAAACAAATTAGCTTCTCCTCTCTAAGCTAGTAATTAATTACTACTTTCTTTAGTTGCTTTATTTTATTTTTGGGGAAGAGAACCACTCACTATACTATCAGGGTCATTTCTACTAAATCTTTTATCCCATCAACTCCATTACTTTAACTTAACCCGGGCGGATAGCGGGAATCGAACCCGCATCTTCTCCTTGGCAAAGAGAAATTTTACCATTCGACTATATCCGCATTTTTTCGTTCTTGATATGAGGTGTATGGATAATATTTATCCTCACAAACCGAACAAATACTCTCTGAAGAGAGATTACAATTCAATCTTGATTCTTCAATCTTTATTCTAAGAGAATTCTATTCAAAATATTTTAGTGCAAATTTTCAGATTATTATTTAATATTTGACTATTCAAATCAAATTTTGAATATTCAAATGATAATAGAATATCAATCTATATCATGTTAGTTCTCTTTCTATATGAAACTATAGAATGAACTATATATATATAGAATAGCTATAAATAGAGTTTATATAGAGAATTATATATAGAATATATAGTTTCAAATTTGAATTTTGAATTCTAGTTAGATAGAATTCGAATAGAAATCAGTTTTTTATTCACGAAAATAAGATTGGACCCCCCCATAATTTTGTTTCTTTAGTTCCCATTTGAAGACTTCTATTATATTGAATTTGAATGTGTCTCACAACCCTAAAGAATTCGTGGGAGGGTTCATTTATTTATTTTGTTGATCTTGAAGTTATTCGTTCAAGAGATGAGAGAATTAAGGATAGCCACCAGAAAGACTAATCCAATCCATAATGATGTACCGGAAAATACAACATTTTTGTTACTTGACCAGCCGTCAGGAGAAGCAAAAACAACGGGTACACTAATCAGTAGGATTAATGAAGTAGCAATTAATGCAAAAACAGCCAATTGGAAAGCAATAATCATGTTTTTAATCCTCCAATCTACTAACAAAAAAATTATACCATTTGATCTCTCTATCAGCTAAAAAAAAATCCATAAAATAAAGATAAAAGGAAGAAAATTGCTTTCTATTATATCGAAAAAGGTATTTTCCCATGAATCCTATCTGACTTTGTTATAAGTCTTTCCTTTATTCTGACTTTATTCGTACATGAGTTCACAAGTCATTTTTTGACTTTACGGGCTATGATACAGGATATGATATCTATCCGTATAGATAGATTGGCGCCTAATATCTAGCTGGAAGTAATGATCGTATCAACTGCCCGTGTTTTATCGGTGTAAACATGTGATAAAATAAATCAGAATCAAAATTCGATTGTGGAGAGATGGCCGAGTGGTTGATGGCTCTGGTCTTGAAAACCGGTATAGTTTTTAACAAAGAATTATCGAGGGTTCGAATCCCTCTCTCTCCTTTTGCTCATGCTTGCTTTCCTTCCCTTATTGGAGTTGAATGTCTTTTTAGTATGCTAAACGGAAATGGCCCGGCTATCTCAGTTAGCCGAGCCAGAAACATAAAAATGGATTTTATTTGCTTTCTGTTATATATATATATATATTCTTTTATATATCTATATTCTTATTTTGAATCCATTCTTTTCTTTTTTTGAAGTCTGGCCTTGACCTGATTCAGACAATACTTATACTAGGGGAATCCAATGGATTCTCACTTCAAACATAGGATTCCTGCTCCTCAATTTAGAGGGGTCATGGAAAGAACCGGTTCAAAATCACGATCAATTCCTTTTTCAAATCCTGCTGCAGCTGCACGAGCCCTTCCCGCGTGCCATAAATGTCCTACGAATAGAAAGAATCCTAAAACAAAATGAGAAGTAGCTAACCAACTTCTCGGCGAGACATAATTGACGGCGTTGATCTCAGTAGCGACGCCCCCCACAGAATTTAAAGACCCTAAGGGTGCATGAGTCATATATTCTGCAGAACGCCGTTCTTGCCAAGGCTG